TTATATCAAAAAAATAGATTCTATGGTAACAATAATAAATGAATATATGGTAACAATAATAAATGAATAGAGTAAAACAAAAAGGGGGGGATAGTAGAAAAAAAGTTATACAAAGCTATATATGAATCACCCCCCACCCTCTTCTCTCTTTTTTTATTTATTTCATTAATTGACTTTCGTTTGATTAAAATGAAATTCTGTAAAAACCCCCGCCTTTTTTAAAATATCATAAACAGTTTCTGTAGGTTGAGCGCCTTTTTCAAGAAAATATAGAATCCCGGGAATATTTAAATAGGTTTGATTTTTTATCGGATCATAAAAACCCACTTTCCGAAGATCTCTTCCTTCTCTTCGAGATCGCACATCAATTGCAACGATTCGATAAAGGGCTCATTGGGATAGATGTAGATGAACTATAACCCCCCCTAGAAACGTATACGAAGTTTTCTCCTCGTACGGCTCGAGAAATTGTAAGTTAGATCTATGTATAGAATTAGAATGTTAAATAGCTCCATAACATCATCAAATCAATTAGACTATGGATTATTTAATCCTTTTTTTATTCCTCTTTATCAAAAAAAATCATTTGTATTCTCATAACTCAAGTTGGATAACTCTGAAATAGTTCAAAAGAAAAGCCTTAGGCATTTCATTTTTTGAGTGGTCTCTAACCCCCTTTTTTTTGTTTGTCTCGTTTAGAATATATTTGGATTCTTTATCCTTTATCTAGTTGTCGAGACAATTGAAAAGGGGTATTTCCTTGTTCCAAAATACTTTATCTTTGCCCGGAATCATTGGGTTTAGACATTACTTCGGTGAATTTGAATCATTTCAAAATGACAGCAACATGCCCCTTTTTATGATTTCTTTCTATCAAAAAATCATACGAACGATCGATTCCCGCATGATACACTTTTGATTAAAAGAGTTTCACTAATTCCACACAAATTTTCCTTTTTTATTTGAAACTTGCTCGAATTGGATCCTTTCGATTTCTACTAGATCGAAAATATACTTACGAAGTTGTTCCAACTTATTAATTGGCACTAACCTTAGATCTTTGCCCCTGAGAAGTGAATCAATACTTTCTACTCGAGCTACATCATATACTGTTGACATTAAACCCCAACAAAAAACAGTGGTTCTAATGGAACAGAACAAGGGATGTCGAGCCAAGAGCACCTTCATTTCTATAGAATAGAAAATGGTGGTTGTAAGAATCCACAACTGATCATGTCTGTCAAGTCGCACGTTGCTTTTTACCACATCGTTTCAAACGAAGTTTTACCATAACATTTCTCTAGTTTAGTTTGGAGCTGATATGTAATTGATTCAATTATGGAATCATGAATAGTCATTTGTTCGATCGTTTCATAGAAATCTATATTTTTTCTTCTTTTATATGAATTGATCCTTGCTAAAGTAAAGAAATCTTATCAAGAATTCAATTTCAATGCAATATTTTTATTTTCTTTATTAATTTATACATAATTTCTAAATATTACGAATAAAAAGTTATTTTTTTTTTATTATTAAATCTACATTTCATTTTCAAGTAACCTAATAGGATATATTCAACAATCTCAGACTTCTTCGAGTATCAAATAGTCAGAAGAAATGATTCAAATAGTTATTTAATTGAAAAACCCTACCTCATACCAATATCACTATTTGAATAAAGTTTTACTAAGGATCGCATTTGATCATCATAAATAAATCCATGATTCAAAAAATATAGATTAAAACAATCGAATTTCTTTTTTCATAGAGTGAGGGTGGATAAAAAGGGTTGATGGAAAGGAAGATTTAGGCTCTTTTCTTTCATTTCAGACTGAAAACGAAAATAAAAAATCGAAAGAAAAAAAAAAATTTACTCTATCTATCAGATAGGCTGAAGAATTGTCATTGGACTTAATTAGGAATATTCTCTTTTGAATATTTCAAATTAATGAATCACAAATCTTTTTCAAAAAACCTTATCAACGAAATAAAACGATAATAAAATAATAAATTCCGCATTTCCTCATTTTTCGCGTAGTTTCTTTCCCTGGAGGTTCAATAATTTTATTTAAAGCAAGGGGAATAGAATAGTGTGTATGAATCCCCCGGTCTCTATTATTACATCAATTTCGAATTATTTATTCGAGCCAAATGAAATACGAGATGAAATATTTAAAAACGAGGTTCAAAGAAAATACATGTGTTACATATGTAACTTGATGGTTTGTTAATCAGATTTCTACAGACACTGCTATTGAAATTGATATCTTACATTGTCGATTAACTCTTATTATTATATGGATATAGTTCGAAATAACTAACTCAAATAGAAATCTTCTAAGGCAATGGAGATACCATGAAAGGTACATTCAATCCCTTATTTTACCTTTTTTACTTTACTTTATTGCAAATTCTTGTGATCTATGTTCCTACCTTACCTAGATCATAACTCGATATAGCTCCATCTGTATTTATTTGAACTAAATTTGAGAAAAAGATATGATTCAGAGAAAAATAGAATGATTAAAAATCAGAAACAAGAATCACGTTCTATCCATTCAATATTTAACTTTTAAAGAGAAATTAGTTCAAAAAGACAATTTTTCATTTCATTAGTCTGATAATGTCTATTTATATAGATATAGACATAATAGGTATTTCCTGATAGGTATTTCCTGGGACGGAAGGATTCGAACCTCCGAATACCGGGACCAAAACCCGGTGCCTTACCACTTGGCCACGCCCCATTTAGATTTCTATTCGATACTACTAAAGAATAGTATCGGTATTGGTTATTCGTCAATTCCAGTCCAAATATCTCAAATATCTATGGACTCTATTGTTCCTGGGATTTTGACACGTGTAGATATAGAATTATCTATGGATAAAACTGAATTTATTGATCATTACATATAATTCAATTAAGATATTATATGAAAGGATGATTTCTTCAATTCGCAAAAGAAAATAGAAAAATTTTTGATTGGGCGAGTTCAAGTTCAAAAAAAAAAGGATTTTTTTTTGATCTACCTTACTTTCGTCATTTTTACCATATATCAATTATCAATAATAATATATTATTATATTAAATCAATCAAAATACAATTATCTCCAAGTCAAAAAAAAAAAATGTTTGTTATGCTTAATATCTTTAGTTTGATCTGTCTTAATTCTGCCCTTTATTCGAGTAGTTTTTTCTTAGCCAAATTGCCTGAGGCCTACGCTTTTTTGAGTCCAATCGTAGATTTTATGCCAGTAATACCCCTTCTCTTTTTTCTCTTAGCCTTTGTTTGGCAAGCTGCTGTAAGTTTTCGATGAAATTTTTAATACTGTCCTAGACTAGACATAATTTATTCGCGAAAAAAATTCTAACAATGGATAAGATCAGATAAGTCTTACAGTATAGTATGAACTCTCGATTTAACTAATTCTTAGATAGCTTAGAGAAATATGAATCACCCCCTATTTCCTCATTCTGATTCCTTTTCATTTATTGAATAATCCTATTAATAAAGTAAAGGCCCCGCGGGGGTAGGAAAGACATTTTTTGGAATGAAAGAGGTGGCTCTTATTCCAAATGAATTTCTGAAAATTATTTTTTATTTCATTTATAGAAACCCTTTCATTTATTGGTGTCAAAATAGGATATGTGGTATAAAAATGGAGAATCTATTCTCTTTTTTTTCAAAACAAAAATGATCTTTTGGAGATTGTGTAATGCTTACTCTCAAACTCTTTGTTTACACAGTAGTGATATTTTTTGTTTCTCTGTTCATCTTCGGATTCCTATCTAATGATCCAGGACGTAATCCTGGGCGTGAAGAATAAAAAAAGAGGCCTTTACTTTTACTTGCTTATTTTTTCAAAGATAAATAAAATACCGAGTCAATCCTGGGCGTGAAGAATAAAAAAAGAGGCCTTTACTTTTACTTGCTTATTTTTTCAAAGATAAATAAAATACCGAGTCATCAACGGAAACGGAAAGAGAGGGATTCGAACCCTCGGTACGAAAAGCTCGTACAACGGATTAGCAATCCGACGCTTTAGTCCACTCAGCCATCTCTCCGAATTGAAAAAGGATAATTACTATGTTACATAGTTCCATTACACAAAATGGAAGGCTTCAAAAAATCCCTTCTTTATCTATTTATTTTAGATATATTATTTTACTATTTAGATAGTATTTTACTATATTGATATATACAACATTGATATATACAACTTTAATATATACAACTTTGATAAGCAATCCTATTTAGATAAAGAAAAGGCTCAAAAGAGATATTTCGAATAAAAAAAAAGAATACCGAAAGAAAGAGTTTTTTTTATTTTCTTTTCACGGCCTGGCCTGGTCATTACCTAGCCGGGCCTTTTTTTGTTTTTGTTCGAAATCAAATCGTAGATAAAACGATTTTGCTTTATTTGAAATATAAAATGCTTAGCTTGTTATTGAAACAACAATCAGAAGACGGACTATTTCCATATCTATGATAGAGAATCAAAGTTTCATTTCTTATTACTTATTATATTACTAATAACTTGTTATTTAGTTTTTTTTAATTACTAGTACTCCTTTCCTATCTTGATTACGTCGGATTTCCTTGTTCGACAAAAAGTTCATTTCTATACAATAATCGCATTGTAGCGGGTATAGTTTAGTGGTAAAAGTGTGATTCGTTTTATTAATCCCTTATATAGTTAAGGGGTCCCTCGGTTTGATTCCTATTCCGAGCAGAAACTTTATTTCTTAAAAGGATTTAATCCTTTACCTCTCAATGAAAGATTCGAGGAAGAATATACATTCTCGTGATTTGTATCCAAGGGTCAAGTATAAATTGAAAAATTGGATTATTAAATTAATTGCGAAACATAATTTTTGTTTTAATTGGATCAATACTTCCACTTCCAATTAAATAAGTATAAATAAAAAAATCCATGGATAAAGATAGAAAAGTTTATTTCTAATCGTAACTAAATCTTCAATTTTTGGTTTATATAGT